CCTTTCTTGAACGGACCCTATCGTGGACGAGTCAAATTTTTTTTTTCACCTTCAATCACAAGGGAAACTTCCCTAAAAAATTCCATAGACAGGGTTTGTATAAATAAGATTCATGGTATCTTTCTTATTATTCATTACCTAGAATTTGAACATAAAAAAAATCCATTTGATAGAAAATCATTAACAAAAAAAATTGATTATTTCTTGAACTTAATCAATGAATTTACAGAAAAATCAACATCAAGTTTCAATTTTAAGGAGCTTTCGTTACTTCCCGAACACGAACAAGTAAAAATAAATTCAAAAGATCGAAAAAAAGATTATAAATTTGTATTTGATGCATTTATAACTGATCCTAACGATCAAAAAATTAGAAAAAAACCTATAGGAATAAAAGAAATCGTTAAAAAAGTTCCTCGATGGCCATACAAATTAATCAACGATTTGGAACAACAGGAGGGAGAAGGCGAAGAAGGGGCGGCAGAGGATTATGAAATTCGTTCAAGAAAATCCAAACGTGTAGTGATTTTTACTGATAACCTACAAAATACTGATACCAAAGATACTGATAATAATGATCAACCAGACGAAGTGGCTTTGATACGTTATTCACAACAACCCGATTTTCGTCGAGACATAATCAAGGGTTCCATGCGCGCTCAAAGACGTAAAACAGTCATTTGTAAACCCTTTCAAGCAAATGTACACTCGCCCCTTTTTTTTGATAGAATAGACAAAGATGTTTTTTTTTCTTTTGATATTTCCGAGCTGATGAAAATCTTTTTTAAAAATTGGATATGGAAAAACACAGAGTTAAAATTTTCGGATTATACAGAGAAAAAGGCAAAAGACGGCGAGCAAAAAAAAGAAAAGGACAAAAGAGAAGAAGACAAAAGAAGAGAGAAAGCGCATATAGAAATAGCGGAAGCATGGGATAGTATTATATTTGCTCAAATAATAAGAGGTCTTTTGTTAGTAACCCAATCGATTTTTAGAAAAAATATTCTATTACCCTTCTTGATAATAGTTAAAAATATCGCCCGTATACTAGTATTTCAATTTCCCGAATGGTCGGAGGATTTAAGGGATTGGAATCGAGAAATGCATGTTAAATGTACTTATAATGGCGTTCAATTATCAGAAACAGAATTTCCTAAAAACTGGCTAACAGACGGTATTCAAATAAAGATCCTATTTCCTTTTCGTCTGAAACCTTGGCACAAACCTAAGCTACAAGAAACTTCTAACGATCCAGTGAAAGTGAAAAAGAAAAGAAAAAAACAAAAAAATGATTTTTGTTTTTTAACGGTTTGGGGGATGGAAACTGAACTGCCTTTTGGCTCTCCCCGAAAACAACTTTCATTTTTTGAGCCTATTCTTAAAGAACTCAAAAAAAAAATTAAAACATTGAAAAAGAAGTGTTTTCTAGTTCTAAGAATTTTAAACGAAAAAACAAAAATTTTTCTAAATGTTTCAAAAGAAACAAAAAAAAGGTTTAGTAAAATCCTTCTATTTCTAAAAGAAATAGTAAACGAACTCACAAAAATAAACCCAATTCCATTATTTGGATTGAGAGAAATAGAAATATATCAATTAAGTGAAACTAAAAGAGAAAAAGATTCAATAATCAATAATCGGCTAATTCATGAATCGTTCAGTAAAATTCGATCTACGAACTGGACTAATTATTCCTTAACAAAAAAAAAAATAAAAAATCTGACTGATAAAACAAAGACAATCCTAAATCAAATAGAACAAAAAAAAAAAGATAAAAAAGACAAGAAAAAAAAAAAAGGATTTATAATCCCAGATATTAGTTCTAACAAAATGAGTTATGCTGATAAAAGATTAGAACCGATAAAAAATAAAAATATTTGCCAAATATTAAAAAGAAGAAATGCTCGACTAATTCGTAAATCAAATTTTTTTATAAAATTTTTTCTCATTGAAAGGATATACATAGATATCTTTTTATGGATCATTAATATTCCCAATATCAATGCACAACTTTTTCATGAATCAACAAAAAAAAAATTTATTAAATATGTTTCTAATAATAAAGATATTTACAACAATGAAACAAATCAAGAAAGAATTTATAAAAAAAATCAAAGTATAATTCACTTTGTTTCGACTATAAAAAAGTCACTTTATAATATTAGTAATAAAAGCACGCAGACTTTTTTTGACGTATCTTACTTGTCACAAGCATATGTATTTTACAAATTATCACAACCCCCGGCCTTTAACTTGGATAAATTAAAATATGTTTTTCAATATAATGGAACGTCTTTTTTTCTTAAGAATGAAATAAAGGATTATTTTGTTGGAACACAGAAACTGTTTCATTACGAATTAAGACATAAGAGCCCTCGAAATTTTGGAATGAATCAATGGAAAAATGGGTTTTGGTTAAAGGGTCATTATCAATATGATTTATCTCCCATTAGATGGTCTAGATTAGTACCACAAAAATGGAGAAATAGAGTCAATCAACACCCTATAGACCAAAATCAACATTTAAAGAAACATGATTCATATGAAAAAAACCCATTAATTCATTATGAAAAACAAAAAAATTTTGAAGCAGACTCATTACCAAATAAAAAAGAGAAGTTTAAAAAACTATATAGATATGATCTTTTATCCTATAAATTTATATCACCAAAATCTATTAATTATGAAGATAAGAAGAGCTCATCTATTTATGGATTACCATTACAAGTAAATAATAATCAAAAGTTTTTTTATAATTACAGCACACATAAACGCAAATTTTTTAATATGCTGGGGGGTATTCCTATCAATAATTATCTAGTCGAAGACTATATTATAGATAGGGAGAAAAATCCGGATAGAAAATATTTTGATTGGACAATTCTCAATTTTTGTCTTAGAAAGAAAGTCGATATTGAGGCCTGGATCAATATTGATACTGACACCAATAATAAAAAATATACTAAGACTAGTAAGACTCGGATGAATAATTATCAAATAATTGATAAAATCGATACGAAAGGTCTTTTTTATTTCACGATTCAGCAAAATCAAGAAATCAACCTATACAATTCCAATCAAAAAAAATGGCTTTTTGATTGGATGGGAATGAATGAAAAAATACGAAGTTGTTCCATATCAAATCTGGAACTTTGGTTCTTCCCAGAATTTTTGATACTTTATAATGCGTATAAGATTAAACCGTGGGCCATACCAATCAAATTAATTCTTTTAAATTTTAATATAAATGAAAATGCTAGTGAAAATAAAAGCATCACTCGAAGGAAGAAAAGAGATATTGTTATATCAATATTTGTGAATGAAAAAAAATCTCTTGAATTAAAAAACCGAAATCAAGGAGAAAAAGAATCCGAAAGCCAAGCAGATTTTGAATCATCCCTCTCAAACCAAGAAAAAGATGTTGAAGAAGATTATGTGGGATCAGACATTAAAAAAGATACAAATAAAAAACAATACAGGAACAATACGGGAACAGAGTTTGATTTCTTCCTAAAAAGGTATTTGCGTTTTCAGTTGAGATGGGATGATGTTTTAAATCAAAAAACGATCAATAACATCAAAGTATATTGTCTCCTGCTGAGACTGATAAATCCAAGAGAAATTTCTATATCCTCTATTGAAAGGGGGGAAATGAGTCTGGATATTTTACTGATTCAGAAAGATTTAACTCTTACAGAATTGCTGAAAAAAGGAATATTGATTATCGAACCAGTTCGTCTGTCTATAAAAAATAAAGGACAATTTATTATGTATGAAATCATCGGTATTTCGTTGGTTCATAAGAGTAAACATGAAATAAATCAAAGGTATCGAGCAAAAAGCCCTATTGGTAAGAAGAATTCTGATGAATTCATTGCAAAACACCAAAAGATGTCTGTAAATAGAGATAACAATCATTATGATTTGTTTGTTCCGGAATATATTTTATCCCCCAGACGTCGTAGAGAATTGAGAATAAGAATTTGTTTTAATTCTAGGAATAGAAATGATATGTCTAGAAATGCAGCGTTTTGTAATGGAAAGAAGGTAAACAGTCAAGTTTTGAATAAAAACAAAATAAATACAAATAAACTAATTAAACTGAAATTTAAGTTCTTTCTTTGGCCGAATTATCGATTCGAAGATTTAGCTTGCATGAATCGCTATTGGTTTGATACCAATAATGGAAGTCGTTTCGGTCTGGTAAGGATACACACGTATACGCGATTAAAAATTCGTTAGTTAATAGTATATTTCTTTTTACTATATTTCCCGTAACATGGTCTATGAAAACAAAAAAATGCACACATGCATTGTCTCCCATTCTGATACATGATTAGGTCTAGACACGATCAAAAAAAACCTCTTATTTTCATTTTAGGTCTTCATTTTTTTTTTTTTTTTTTCTTTTGTGAGTACAGAAAACCTTTTTTTTGTATACCCAGTCGAATCCTATTTTATTTGATAACATTGGGAATTATTAAAAAAAAAATAAAGATTTTTGTGTATACTCAATGAAAATGAATGGCATTATTATTATTATTGATCAATAAAACTACCTAGCAGTAAAAAGAGGGGGAAAGGTTTAATTTTATGGTAAAAAATTCATTCATCTCTATTATTTCGGTTATTTCGCAAGAAGAGAAAAGGGGGTCTATTGAATTTCAAATACTCAGCCTCACCAATAGGATACGAAAACTTTCTTCACACTTGGAATTGCACAGAAAAGACTATTTATCTCAGAGAGGCCTACGTAAAATTTTGGGAAAACGCCAACGATTGCTGTCTTATTTGTCAAAGAAAAATAGAATATGTTATAAAGAATTAATTAATCAGCTAGCTATTCGGGAATCAAAAACTCGTTAATTTGAAGAGACTTTTTGAATTATTTGATTTATTAGATCTTGAATTTTAATGAACTTTTTTTCGTTTTCAGCAATTCATGAAAGAACGAATCGAGGAAAAACCTATGAATATACCAGCTCCCAGAAAAAACCTCATGATAGTAAATATGGGCCCCCACCACCCATCGATGCATGGCGTTCTTCGACTCATCGTTACTCTAGATGGTGAAGATGTTATTGACTGTGAACCAATATTGGGCTATTTACACCGAGGGATGGAAAAAATTGCGGAAAACCGAACAATTATACAATATTTGCCTTATGTAACGCGTTGGGATTATTTAGCTACTATGTTCACAGAAGCAATAACCGTAAACGGACCGGAGCAGTTGGGAAATATTCAAGTACCTAAAAGAGCCAGCTATATCAGAATAATTATGCTGGAGTTGAGTCGTATAGCTTCTCATCTGTTATGGCTCGGTCCTTTTATGGCAGATATTGGTGCACAGACGCCTTTCTTCTATATTTTCCGAGAGAGAGAATTAATATATGATCTATTCGAAGCTGCCACCGGTATGAGAATGATGCATAATTTTTTTCGTATCGGAGGAGTAGCGGCTGATCTACCTCATGGCTGGATAGATAAATGTTTGGATTTTTGCGATTATTTTTTAACCGGAATTTCTGAATATCACAAACTTATTACACGAAATCCTATTTTTTTAGAACGAGTTGAAGGAGTAGGCATTATTGGTACAGAGGAAGTAATAAATTGGGGTTTATCAGGACCAATGCTGCGAGCTTCCGGAATACAATGGGATCTTCGTAAAGTTGATCATTATGAGTGTTACGACGAATTTGATTGGGAAGTACAGTGGCAAAAAGAAGGAGATTCATTAGCTCGTTATCTAGTCCGAATTGGTGAAATGACAGAATCCATAAAAATTATTCAACAGGCTCTGGAAGGAATTCCGGGGGGGCCGTATGAGAATTTAGAAATCCGATACTTTGATAGAGAAAGGAATCCCCAATGGAATGATTTTGAATATCGATTCATTAGTAAAAAACCTTCTCCTACGTTTGAATTGCCGAAACTAGAACTATATGTGAGAGTCGAAGCCCCAAAGGGGGAATTGGGAATTTTTCTGATAGGGGATCGGAGTGGTTTTCCTTGGCGATGGAAAATTCGCCCACCGGGTTTTATCAATTTGCAAATTCTTCCCCAGTTAGTTAAAAGAATGAAATTGGCTGATATTATGACGATACTGGGTAGCATAGATATCATTATGGGAGAAGTTGATCGTTGAAATGATAATTGATACAACAGAAGTACAAGATATCAATTCTTTTTCTAGATTGGAATTTTTAAAAGAAGTCTATGGAGTTGTATGGGTCCTTATTCCTATTTTTACTCCTGTATTGGGTATCACAATAGGTGTATTGGTAATTGTATGGTTAGAAAGAGAAATATCCGCAGGGCTACAACAACGTATTGGACCTGAATACGCCGGTCCTTTGGGAGTTCTTCAAGCTCTAGCAGATGGGGCAAAACTACTTTTCAAAGAAAATCTTCTTCCATCTAGAGGAGAAACTCGTTTATTCAGTATCGGACCATCCGTAGCTGTCATATCCATTTTACTAAGTTATTCAGTAGTGCCTTTTGGCTATCGCCTTGTTTTAGCGGATCTCAATATCGGTGTTTTTTTATGGATTGCCGTTTCAAGTATTGCTCCCGTTGGACTTCTTATGTCGGGATACGGGTCAAATAATAAATATTCCTTTTTAGGTGGTCTACGAGCCGCTGCTCAATCGATTAGTTATGAAATACCGTTAACTTTATGTGTATTATCAATATCTCTACGTGTGATTCGTTGAAACATAAAATTGTCTCTATTCTTTCCTCTCTATTCTTTTCTTTCTAGGAAAGGGGCAGAATGAATTGAGTCGATATCGTCATTCTTTTATTCATTATTCGGATTGATGAACTAAATCAGATAGTTAGGTGAGTGAAAGAAAACGGCTTATATAAAAATTCGCAGTAAAAAGATTGAGTCTCATTTTCTATGTATAAGAGTTAGAGATTTGAGCGGAAATAAACATAAGCAGAAGATACCGTTTACCCCAAGATTGGTTGATTAGTCATCCTGACTTGAAGCGGGCTCAAAAGATTAACCTTATTGAGTTTTCACTATAGTTTGTATGTATTTTCATACATGTATTACCAGAACGGGTGATTGAACAAAAACGAGTGGATGGTTAGAAACACCAAGATACGCAAAGGATTAGTAACGGAAATTATGTAAATTATCCAAAACAAAAGGACTTTTCTGCATAAGATACAAAGAATACTAAATGGGGCTTTAAATTGGTAGAAATGATCAGGCAGTACTCCCCACGATTCCGATCCAGAGTATGCTCCTATCCGCCGATTAAATAAATGACTATTGGGAACGAAATAATCCTTTAATTTAATTTTTATTTTGTAAGCCCCCTCTTTTTTTTTTTTTTTTTTCAGAAATAGAAAGAAGAATAGGAATGAAAAAAAAAAAAGCAAAATAGAAAGGAATACAAAAGTACAATATAAAAAAAAATCTTTTTTATTCTTTCTTTCCTTTTATTTCCTATATGCCTATCGATACGATTCGTGTCATAATACATGAATTAACGTATAATTTTTTTTTAAGTGAAAACGGCGGGTTATTGATATTTTTACAAAAGGAGTATTTTATTGAAGACTCAAGTTATTACTCAACAAAGAAAAATGGAAATAATTATGGAAATTCTTAAATTAAATAAAAATTAAATTAAATATTAAATAATTTTTTATTATATTTAACTTTAACTAATAATAATTTAACTAATAATAAAAAGTATTATTATATTTTAATAAATAATATTTAATTAATAATAAAAAGAACATAACAGACAGAATTCAATTGGTCTAATTCGGGGCCTTGCGTTTGATCTTATCGATCTTATAAACAAACATATCAAAATAAAACGACCTGGCCCTTAGATTTATTTATGGCCCACAAGGAGCCGTATGAGATGAAAATCTCATGTACGGTTCTGTAATAGCGGTGGGAACAGTGATGGTCTCACCGACTATGATTATCTAATAGTTCAAGTACAATTGATATAGTTGAGGCGCAATCAAAATATGGTTTTTGGGGGTGGAATTTGTGGCGTCAACCTATAGGGTTTATCATTTTTCTAATTTCTTCCCTAGCAGAATGTGAGAGATTGCCTTTTGATTTACCAGAAGCGGAAGAAGAATTAGTGGCAGGTTATCAAACCGAATACTCGGGGATCAAATTTGGTTTATTTTACGTTGCTTCCTATCTAAACCTATTAGTTTCTTCATTATTTGTAACAGTTCTTTACTTGGGGGGTTGGAATATCTCTATTCCATATATATTTGTTTCGGAACTTTTTGATTTTGAAATAAATCAACGATTTGGAGTTTTTGGGGCGACAATTGGTATCTTTATTACATTAGCTAAAACTTATTTGTTCTTGTTCATTCCTATCACAACAAGATGGACTTTACCTAGGCTAAGAATGGACCAACTGTTGAATCTTGGGTGGAAATTTCTTTTACCTATTTCTCTCGGGAATCTATTATTAACAACTTCTTTTCAACTCTTTTCACTCTAAAGGAATATTCTATATTCACAACTTGGCTCAAACAAGAGAAATAAACAAACATAAAATTATTCATATATTCACGATATGTTCCCTATGGTAACTGGGTTCATGAATTATGGTCAACAAACGGTACGAGCAGCAAGGTACATTGGTCAAAGTTTCATGATTACCTTATCCCACGCGAATCGTTTACCTGTAACTATTCAATATCCTTATGAAAAATTAATAACTGCGGAGCGTTTCCGCGGTCGAATCCACTTTGAATTTGATAAATGTATTGCTTGTGAAGTATGCGTTCGTGTATGTCCTATAGATCTACCCGTCGTTGATTGGAAATTGGAACCCGATCTTCGCAAGAAACGATTGCTTAATTACAGTATTGATTTCGGAATCTGTATATTTTGTGGTAACTGCGTTGAGTATTGTCCAACAAATTGTTTATCCATGACTGAAGAATATGAACTTTCTACTTATGATCGTCACGAATTAAATTATAATCAAATTGCTTTGGGTCGTTTACCAATGTCAGTAATTGATGATTATACAATTCGAACTATTTTGAATTCTCCTTAAGTAAATCCTTCGATTAAAGAAAACTTTCGAATTACTAAAGTTGAATTTTGATCTGAAGGAATGAGGTTTCTTTCGTTTTATTTGGTCAATACTTATACAAAAATTCGTTGGTTGGTAAGAATCAAGTCTTAATTTGGATTGAAAATTCATTAAATTAAATAGTATCTCTATAATTCTTTTGAAATACAGTTTCGGATTCGAACTACTCTTTCAGATAAAGAATGGAATTAGTCCACTACCAGTACCCACATTAATTCACATCCCTTAGGATTTAAGGATTTAATTCAATTAGGAATTTTTTATAAATAATAATAAATTTTTTCTGGTCGGGTCTCAATAAGGTCATGAAAAACATTTCGATTTTTTTATCTCTTTTTTTACATATAATGGATTTGCCTGGACCAATACACGATTTTCTTTTAGTCTTTCTCGGGTCGGGTCTTCTATTAGGGGGTATTGGAGTAGTATTACTTATCAACCCAATTTATTCTGCCTTTTCATTGGGACTGGTTCTTGTTTGTATATCCTTATTCTATATTCTATTAAACTCTTATTTTGTAGCTACTGCACAACTCCTTATTTACGTGGGGGCTATAAACGTTTTAATCATATTTGCTGTGATGTTCATGAATGGTTCAGAATATTACAAAGATTTTAATCTTTGGACCGTTGGGGGTGGGGTTACTTTGCTAGTTTGTACAAGTATTTTTGTTTTACTGATGACTACTATTACAGATACGTCATGGTACGGGATTATTTGGACTACAAGATCAAATCAGATTATAGAGCAAGATTTGATAAGTAATAGTCAACAAATTGGAATTCATTTATCAACAGATTTTTTTCTTCCATTTGAATTCATTTCAATAATTCTTTTAGCCGCTTTGATAGGTGCAATTGCTGTGGCGCGCCAGTAAAAAATCTATAGAATTAGCAACAGGAATCCAAATGAAACTTCAGTCTATGTTATCACATCTATTTTTCTTCAAATATAATTAAAGATTTTTTATGTTTAAAATCGAAATTCTTTTATTCGATGTATTACCAATATATTTCTTTGTTCCGTACTTTTTATATTCTAGTCAATTGAATCCGTTGAATCGTTGTTCCTATTATATTGAAATGAATCAAAATTGAATTGATAAGGAGTTGGTCAATGATGCTCGAACATGTGCTTGTTTTGAGTGCCTACTTATTTTCTATCGGTATCTTTGGGTTGATCACAAGCCGAAATATGGTTAGAGCCCTTATGTGTCTTGAACTTATACTGAATGCGGTTAATATAAATTTTGTAACTTTTTCTGATTTTTTTGATAGTCGCCAGTTAAAAGGAAATATTTTTTCAATTTTTGTTATAGCTATTGCAGCCGCTGAAGCAGCTATTGGACCAGCTATTGTTTCGTCAATTTATCGTAATAGAAAATCAACTCGTATTAATCAATCGAATTTGTTGAATAAGTAGTATTAATCATAGAAATTAGAATATTCATAAACTCGAATTAGCATGTATTATACATAATGTATAATCATGTTTGCGAAAATGTAAGAAATCAAAGTATCTTGGCTCCCTTCCATGAGTCGGTCCAGAAGGAGAAAGAGATTGATTAAAAAAATTCTGGTAAATCATTGATTCATCTGGTGTCTAAATATATGATTCATTTATAAGTTAAGTTTACTAGATCGAAAATTTATGATGTTCAAAAAATTTATAGATACAATGTCACATTCAGTAAAGATTTATGATACGTGTATAGGGTGTACTCAATGTGTCCGAGCCTGCCCCACGGATGTCTTAGAAATGATACCTTGGGACGGGTGTAAAGCTAAGCAAATAGCTTCTGCTCCAAGAACAGAGGACTGTGTCGGTTGTAAGAGATGTGAATCCGCTTGTCCAACTGATTTCTTGAGTGTTCGAGTTTATTTATGGCATGAAACAACTCGAAGTATGGGGTTAGCTTATTAATACGTTCCAGAAAACCTTACTTGAACTTGAATATATTTAATTTTTTTTTTTTTTTACCTTTACCGACAAAAACCCGCGCTCAAAAGACTCTATTTTTTTTTTGAGCACGGGTTTTTCTGGTGCAAGCGTATCTTGTTTTTACCACGAATTTTTTTCCTTGGTTAACGGTAGTTGTAGTTTTGCCAATATCCGCGGGCTCCTTAATTTTCTTTCTCCCTCATAGAGGAAATAAGATAATTAGGTGGTATACTTTTTGTATATGCATAATAGAACTCCTTCTAACAACCTATACGTTTGGTTATCATTTCCAACTGGACGATCCATTAATCCAACTGACAGAGAATTATAAATGGATCAAATTTTTTGATTTTTACTGGAGGTTGGGAATAGATGGAATTTCTATAGGACCTATTTTACTGACAGGATTTATCACTACTTTAGCTACTTTAGCGGCTCGGCCAGTTACTCGAGATTCCCGATTATTCCATTTCCTGATGTTAGCAATGTATAGTGGTCAAATAGGACCGTTTTCTTCCCAAGACCTTTTACTTTTTTTCATCATGTGGGAGTTAGAATTAATTCCAGTTTATCTACTTCTATCCATGTGGGGAGGAAAGAAACGTTTGTATTCAGCTACAAAATTTATTTTGTACACTGCAGGAGGTTCTATTTTTTTATTAATGGGAGTTCTAGGTATTGGTTTATATGGTTCTAATGAACCAACATTCAATTTTGAAACATCGGCTAATCAATCGTATCCTGTAGCACTGGAATTTTTATTTTATATTGGATTTTTTATTGCTTTTGCTGTCAAATCGCCGATTATACCCTTACATACATGGTTACCGGACGCCCACGGAGAGGCACATTACAGTACTTGTATGCTTCTAGCCGGAATCTTATTAAAAATGGGAGCGTATGGATTGGTTCGGATAAATATGGAATTATTCCCTCACGCTCATTCTATATTCTCTCCCTGGTTGATCATAGTAGGCACAATTCAAATAATCTATGCAGCTTCAACATCTCCCGGGCAACGTAATTTAAAAAAAAGAATAGCTTATTCCTCCGTATCTCATATGGGTTTCATAATTATAGGAATTGGTTCTATAAGCGATACAGGACTTAACGGGGCCATTTTACAAATAATCTCTCATGGATTTATTGGCGCTGCGCTTTTTTTCTTGGCAGGAACGAGTTATGATAGAATACGTCTTGTTTATCTCGACGAAATGGGCGGAATGGCTATTGCAATTCCAAAAATATTCACGAATTTCAGTATCTTGTCGATGGCTTCTCTTGCATTACCCGGTATGAGCGGTTTTGTTGCAGAATTGATAGTCTTTTTTGGAATACTTACTAGCCAAAAATTTCTTTTAATGACAAAAATAGTAATTACTTTTGTAATGGCAATTGGAATGATATTAACTCCTATTTATTCATTATCTATGTTACGCCAGATGTTCTATGGATACAAGCTTTTTAATGCTCCAAACTCTTATTTTTTTGATTCTGGACCGCGAGAGTTGTTTGTTTCGATCTCTATACTTCTACCTGTAATAGCTATTGGTATTTATCCAGATTTCGTTTTCTCACTATCAGTTGAGAAAGTTGAGGCTATTCTATCTAATTTTTTTATCGACGGTTTTCCTTAAAAAACCAAAACATCAAACAGAAATCCTATGGTTTTGAAAATCGTTCGTTGTAAAATGAAAAATCATTCTTTTTTCTTTTCTTAAGTTTAAGAAAAAAAAAAAATGAATTGGAATTCTATTTTAACTATAAATGTAAGCCGTTGAGAATCCCTTGAATTTGAATCAAGTAATGAAAATGAAATGATTCAGGGGATTCTCAGTGGCTTACACGAAGTTTTCTTATATATGCTTACGTTGTCCTATCTTTGTATTCGTCAAGCCCGCTCTTTAATTCAATTAGATGTTAATGTAAATGAACCATAACTATGCAACCCTATTCCTAATAGATTAACTCCAAAATAGCATATCCAAATTATAAGAAAGCCCGTCGAGGCCACAATTGCAGAATTTACACTTTCAAAAAATTTTCGAGTATGTAAATAAATAGCAAATATGGTCCAAGTAATAAAAGCCCAAGTCTCTTTGGGATCCCAATTCCAATATGACCCCCATGCTTCATTAGCCCACACCGCTCCCGAAAGAATACCTATGGTTAAAAAGATAAACCCCAGGCTAATAATACGATAACTCCAAAGATCCAATTGTTGAATCAATTGAGATCTGTAATAATTCCTAGAAGAAAGAAACGAAGTGTTTCGTAAAACACCGGTACTTTCGCTCACGTATTGAATCTTTCCAAAGGAAAACGGTTCTTTTATGAGCTTGTTGCTTTTACTCAAAATCCTTATGAATATGAATTTCCGAAATGTAATGACTAGAAGAGCTAGTGATAATAATGAGCCGCATAAAAGAGCTGCATAGCTTAATACCATCATACTTACGTGCATCATTAACCAATGGGATTGAAGGGCAGGGACTAATATTGAAGATTGATGCATTTCAGTTAAAAAACCCGAAGTAGCAAAACCCTGGGTAAAAATAGCACTTGGGGCAATTATTGCGTTTAAGTTGAAACGCTTTTTTTTTTTATTAAAATAGGGAACCAGATGAATAATGGATAAACTCCATGAAAGAAAGATTAATGATTCATATAAATCACTTAATGGTAAATGGCCAAAAAAAATCCAACGGGTAACTAACAATCCTGTTATACAGAAAAAAGCAGCTATCATGCCCTTTTCGGACGAATCAAATATTCCTACGATTTCATCGACTAATAAGGTTATTAAATGCAGTGTAATTACAATTGAAACGACCGAAAAGGATATATGAGTTAATATATGCTCTAAAGTTGAAAATATCATAAAATTTTTAAAATTAAAATAAAATGGGGAAGGTCTCTCAATTATAGTTATAGGAACGGAAATTGGGAATTGAATTCATTATAGGACTTATTTTTGATAGGACTTACTTTTTTAGTTTAGAAAATGCCATGCCGCCACTCGGACTCGAACCGAGATGCTCTAGCACTGCTTCCTAAGAGCAGCGTGTCTACCGATTTCACCATAGCGGCTTGCTCGAAACCATACTAACCCTTTTTTATTCAATCGTCGAGATTGAAGGAAGCATTTCAATGCAATATATTTTAGGAAACATTTAATTTAAATTGATGAATAAAAACTTGTTTAAAAATTAGGGGTTTGAATATACCGTTTTCAATAATAACCCTTTTTTTTATCATTTTTATCTTTTTATTGTTTTTATCAAAAAATATATTATTAGAGTGTCGGTTTTATTTAACTCAACTCCGAGTGTTTTTTCAGAATTTATTAGTTTATGCTCTACTAAAATGGAACTGTTGTACCTAGATAGTTCTGACTTCAATCCGGGGATAAAACTCAAAAAAGTGCTTTCTTTTTTGCATTTTTTTTTTTTTTTAATTAATGACAATGACTCATTTCTCGTTTATCTAATTTTATGAATCTTAAATTGATCCTTGAAGAAAAAAAGGAATAGGTTGAAAGGTTAGGGATATATAGTGATATGAACTTAGAGAAAAAATGGTTTAGAAAGTAATAAAACACATTTTAAACTTAATCAATTAGTTTCAACGATTTATTAAGTTTTACTAAAAATCTTCTATCTGCTCTTCTATACTCTATTCTAAAGTCTAAAATATTATATAGTCTAAAAAAAAAAAGTGTAATGTAAAAAGTGTAAAACAATATATATAAATAAATAAAAAAGACAAAACCTTGTTATTATTGAATTATAAAGAATCGATGGGGAAAATAAGAATATCTATACTCTATTCTAAAGTCTAAAATATTATATAGTCTAAAAAAAAAAAGTGTAATGTAAAAAGTGTAAAACAATATATATAAATAAATAAAAAAGACAAAACCTTGTTATTATTGAATTATAAAGAATCGATGGGGAAAATAAGAATCCCCATCCCGAAAACGAGAAACCATACTAAAAAGAAAGGTGAAGCCTTGCATTTATTCTTTTTTCAAACAAAAAAAACCTCTTTTCTTTAGAATTCAGTAGATAAAAAAAATCTTATTCTACTATAGGAGAAGAGAGGAGAAGAGCAAAAAAACTTCAATTTACTTTTGATCGGGTCAAAATATTAGAGAATACAAAATCTTCCTTTTATTTCTATTACTTATTATTAGATTATTATATTATTACTATTGAATTAAAATTCAATATAAAATCGTCAATATAAAATAAAACAATAGAAAAGTAATAAAAAAAAAAGTAATAGATTAGTAATAGAAAAAAATCACCTATATTTTTTTATAAATTAGCTATGAATAAATCGTCTATAAACAATAAAGAACAATAATAAAAAAATAAACAATTTTTTCTATAAATTATCCAATTTTGGATAGTTTATAAAAAAAAATAAAATTAAAAAATACAAAAAAATACAATACAATACAATATAGAATAAACAACTTCAAATTAGAAACAAAATAAACTAGACTACTTTTCGAGTCAGACCAATTCCTATTTTTCCAATTTTTTATTATTGATTATTTTTTTGTCGCACAAAAAAACTCTTTGAACTCCTCGTAGAAAGAGACTTCGCTAGCGAAAAAGCTTTCAATGCTGCCCAATATCCCTTCCTTTTCCAAATATTTTTACGAATTCGTTTTTTTGATATAGAGGTGCGTTTTTTTGGAACTGCCATTAAAGAATTATATTAGGTTATTCATTGCTATAGTTGGATGTCAAAGACATCTATTGTTCAAAACCAACTGTTCCTTACTATTAATTATCTATTCTATCTATTTTTTTTTTTTCTATTCTATTAATTTAATTGGTCAAGCTCGAGAAAAGAGAAAGAGCACATCTAATTTTCATTTTAAAATTTGAATGGGACTAAATGTTAATCTGTTAAAAGATACAGGACAGATTTTTTATAAAAATAAAAGCTTGGCGATATCATTTTACCAAATCAAACCTCTTGATTTGAAATAAACTATTGGAGGTATTTGAGTCAGAATAATTAAAGCCAGAAATTTCTATTTAAGTTTTTTATATCTTAATTTTTTTTATTAACCGACCCTTTTCAAAAGAAATAAGAGCCGATGAATCAGAAACTATTAATTAAGATAAAGGATTTTTTTTTATGGAATATACATATCCCTATTCATGGATCATACCTTTCATTCCACTTCCAACTCCTATGTTAATAGGAGTAGGACTTCTGCTTTTTCCGACGGCAATAAAAAATCTTCGCCGTCTGTGGGTTTTTCCTAGTGTTTTACTGTTAAGTATAGTTATGATTTTTTCAGCTCATATATTTTTTCAACAAATAAATACTAGTTCTATCTATCTATATGGGTGGTCTTGGACCATCAATAATGATTTTTCTTTCGATTTTGGCTACTTAATTGATCCACTTACTTCTCTTATGTTAATATTAATCACTACTGTTGGAATTATGGTTCTTATCTACAGTGACAATTATATGTCTCATGATGGGGGATATTTGAGATTTTTTGCTTATATGAGTTTTTTTAATACTTCAATGTTAGGATTAGTTACTAGTTCAAATTTGATACAAATTTATTTTTTTTGGGAACTGATCGGAATGTGTTCGTATCTATTAATAGGTTTTTGGTTCACACGACCTATTGCGGCGAATGCTTGTCAAAAGGCGTTTGTAACTAACCGCGTAGGGGATTTTGGTTTATTATTAGGAATTTTAGGTTTTTATTGGATAACGGGTAGTTTAGAATTTCGGGATTTGTTTGAAATATTCAATAACGTGGTTCATAATAATGAAGTTAATTTTTTATTTGTTACTTTGTGTGCCTTTCTACTATTTGCCGGTGCCGTTGCTAAATCTGCCCAATTTCCCCTTCATGTATGGTTACCCGATGCTATGGAAGGACCTACTCCTATTTCGGCTCTTATACATGCTGCTACTATGGTAGCCGCGGGAATTTTTCTTGTAGCTCGGCTTCTTCCGCTTTTCATAGTTATACCGTTCATAATGAATCTAATAGCTTTGATTGGTATAATAACATTACTTTTAGGAGCCACCCTTGCTCTTGTTCAAAAAGATATTAAGAGAGGTTTAGCTTATTCTACAATGTCTCAATTGGGTTATATGATGTTGGCTCTAGGTATGGGGTCTTATCGAGCGGCTTTATTTCATTTGACTACTCACGCTTACTCGAAAGCGTTGTTATTTTTAGGGTCCGGATCAATTATTCATTCAATGGAAACTATTGTTGGATATTCTCCAGATAAAAGTCAGAATATGGGTCTTATGGGCGGTTTAAGAAAACACGTACCAATTACAAAAACTGCGTTTTTTTTAGGTACGCTTTCTCTTTGTGGTATTCCACCTCTTGCCTGTTTTTGGTCCAAAGATGAAATTCTTAATGATAGTTGGTTATATTCACCCTTTTTTGCAATAA